GAAAAATGCCATTGCCAAAAAGTGATAAGGTAACATTTCCATTTATTCATCAAAAAAAACGTCCCTTTGGAAGCCATAATTGATTTTCTTTGATACCTAACATAATGCATAGAAGGTTCTTTGAACAACCAAAGCTCCGCCTGACAATCCGTAACCTTAACAAAGACATTCACAAGACGTTCTACTTTTCCATAGAAATAGATTCGTTCAAGAAGAACTCCAAAAGATGTTGATCGTAAATGAGAAGATTGGTTACGTAGAAAGACGAAAATGGATTCGTATTCACATACATGAGAATTATATAAGAACAAAAATAATCTTTGATTTCTTTTTGAAAAAAAGAAATTATCTTTCTTTGGAGAAATAAGATTATTCCAATTACAATACTCGTTAAGAAAGAATCGTAATAAATGCAACGAAGAAGCATCTTTTACCGAATAGCGAAGAGTTTGAACCAAGATTTCCACATGTATGGGGTGGGGTATTAGTATATCTAACACAAAATTTAAATGTGAAAAATTATCCTCAAAAAAGGGAAATATTGAATGAATTGATCGTAAATTCTGAGATTTGACTATCTTTTTTTTCCCTTCTAGAGAAGGTATTAATCTTAGAGAAAATGGAATTTCCACAATAAATGCCAACCCCTCTAATATAATTTGAGAATACAAATTATTTTTCCGACCAAAAAATTGATTTTGGTTCGAATTATTAGGAGAAATAAGAAAATGATTCTGTTTATACATTCGCGTAATTAACCGTTTTACAATCAATAAATTGGATTTATTGGCATAACCCGGATTTTCCGACAAAATAGATCTACTAAAACCACGATCATGAGCAAATGCATAAATATATTCTTGAAAGATAAGTGGATATAGAAAATCGTGTTGTTGAGATCTCTCTAGCTGTAAATATCTTTGGATTTGCTCCATTTGAAATTCTATTTGAATTAAAAGTAGAATATTTTAGGGGTCATCAAATGATACATAGTGCGATATAGTCAAAACAAGGTATTTTCATAAGAATATATACCTCGGAGACAGGTAAACTTATCAACAGATCCTCTGCCCTTTCGTTTTTCCATTTCATTTAAAATAATAGGTTTATGAAGTAGGATAACAAGATGGTTAGAAATCCTTTATTTTTCAAACCTAATCGCTCTTTTGATTTCGGAAAAAACTTTCGTTATCAATATACTGCTTCTTTTACACACACATCTTTATTCCATAATAGAGAATGCCAATAGTTAGGATTCATTAAAAAATATAGAATCTACCCCTAGGGGGAGAAGTCCTTCCCGTATCACGCACTAATATATTTTTAACGTCTAATTAGCTCGGGAAATTATTCAAATTAAGAACAGAAGCTGGTTGCTTTTTCTTTCTGATAATTAATTGAAGCCGTAAGGCCCTATCCATTTATTCATTTGACCCAACTATTTTTTGTTCTGTTCCAACAATTCGAACGGGGGTTTATTTTTATACCGATCCGATAAGAATAAACTACCCTGCGAACTATCCATTGATACGACATGCTGTTTTTTCCATTCATTCCCTTTCAGGATCAGTCGTGGTCTTCAAAACTTTACCAATGGTATGGACGAATTCCTCACTTCATCCAAATGTGTAAAAGAGTCTAGCCGCACTTAAAAGCCGAGTACTCTACCGTTGAGTTAGCAACCCCAAGAAAAAAAACTTAAACTTTTCAACTATAGAGACATAACACAATCAAAATGAATTAAATGAAATTGACACAAAGAGAAAAGCTATTCTACGAACTAATCAAACCATTAAACTAACAAATAAAAAAAGCAGATTTTCTAATGGATTCGAAACACAAAAACGAATTCATTGAATGAAAATACAAGAAATTTTCAGATAAAAGAAAAATAGAGATAAAGAATTGCAAAAATGGATAAAGCCCCTGAAATAAGGTAAAGCCAAAAAACCTATGGAATGGACAAAAACGGACCCCGTCGCCTATCAAGATGAATTATATTTGTTCAATACACTGTTGTCAATATAAATATTGAGATAAAGAATACAGTGGAAAAAAACAAAAGAAATTTCATTGAAATCTTTTTTTTATTTAAAGAATTGCAATTTAATAATGCAATGAAAAATTGTCGGAGATTAACACGAAATATCTAATTGACATATAGATATAATCCCAAAAGTAAAAGTATAAATGGGAAAACTAAATAAGGAAGGCTTCAAAAAAAATATCGTATTTTGGAGTCCCTAATGGATGTATTTTAGCAATCTAAGTGGAACAAGCAAAGTCTATTTCTTTTTGGTTAATCGAGTTCCAATGAAAACTACACAACTGAAGTGAAGGAAATCCTTTAATTTTTCATTTTTGGGATCAACAAACTAAATATTTTTTGTTCTAGACCATGGGATCCAACGGAAGCAATCATAAATCGCTACGAATATAATAGAAAAGAGGGGGGTCAAAAAACAAGTAGAGAACTATTTTACAAAATTCTATACAAGTTACTACCCCCCTCCCTTGGTTTTTATTTAATTGACTTTCGTTTGATTAGACGAAAGTTCCTTAAAAACTTCCGCTTTTTTTAAAAGATTCTGAACAGTTCCTGTGGGTTGCGCACCCCTTTCAAGGAAATATACAATAGCAGGAACATTTAAATAAGTTTGATTCTTCATTGGATCATAAAATCCCACTTTTTTAAGGTCTTTTCCTTCTCTTCGGGATCGAACATCAATTGCAACGATTCGATAGACGGCTCATTGGGATAGATGTATATGAAAAAGAAACCCCCCCTAGAACCGTATAGGAAGTTTTCTCCTCGTACGGCTCGAGAAAAAATGATTTGATTCGAAGTTTTGTCTATGTATGCAATTCTAATATTTTAATAAATTCAATGACGAGTCTATACAATCAATTAGAACAATAAATTAGACTATGATTTCCATTTTTTCCTTACTCAAACGAAAAATAAACCATTCGTACTCATAACTCAAGTTGGAAAACTCTCAACTAGCTAAAAGAAAAATCTGTAGTGAAAGATATTTATTGAGTGGTCTTTACCCCCCTTTCTTTTATTTATCTCGTTTAAAATTAGAGTTAGATCCTTTTTTAATCGGATCCAATTGTTGAGATTATTGAGACAATAAAAAAGGGGTTTCCTTGTTCTTGGGTCCTTTATCCTTAAAAAAAATCATTAGGTTTATACATTACTTCGGTGCTTCTTTTTTTAATGCTTTCAAAATGGTAGCAACATACCCCTTTTGAATTAAAGAATCATATGGAATAGTTGATTCCCCGTGATACACTTTGAATCAAAAAAATCGGATCAATTTCAACAAGTTTTACTTTTTTAAATTGCAAACTTGATAGAATAGGATCCTTTCAATTTCTATATATGGAAGAAGATATATTTACGAAGTTGTTCCAATTGACTAATTGGCATTAACCCTAGATGCTTGTCCCCGAGAAATAAATAAATTTTTTCTACTCGAGCTCCATTGTGAACTCTTTACAACCCCCCCCCAAAAAAGAAGGGTTCAGTGTAACAGAACAAACAATGTCGAGCCAAGAGCACCTTCATTACCGAAAATGGTGGATGTACAAATCCACAAAAGATCATGTCCTTCAAGTCGCACGTTGCTTTCTACCACATCGTTTCAAACGAAGTTTTACCATAACATTCCTCTAATTAATTTAGAACAGGTATGGAATTGATTCAATTTTTGGAATCATGAATAGTCATCGGTTCTGTTATACATATAGTACACATCATAGTCTAGACTTTTTCTTCTATATAGAATCTATATATGATATATTTAGGATCTGTATTATGATATGTGTAGAACTCTTTTTTTCTGAACAAAAAGTTTTAGCAAGCTAGCATCTTTAACATAAAAAAGAATATTCTATGTTTTTTTTTCATTTGATATGTCTTTTGGTTAACATGGAATTGAATAATAAAAAATATTTCAATAATCAAATCATAATAAAAAAAATGAAAAATTAAGGGATAGGATAACTCACCCCTGCCTCAATCATTCTATAGATTTCCAATTTTTCATTCGAGCCAAAGGAGAAATACCTAAATAAAATGAGATTTTATTCACAGAAAAGACATTGGCTCTATAAACTATTTCTATACTGATATGGATCATTTATTATTTATTAATGAGATTATAACAGATATTCAAATAATTATTGATTAAATACACTCCCTTACTTATTTTTAGTTCTAGGAAAATAATAATGTAGGATAAAAAAATGCATATGCTCTGGGACGGAAGGATTCGAACCTCCGAATAGCGGGACCAAAACCCGTTGCCTTACCACTTGGCCACGCCCCATTTCAATTTCGAATCCACACTAACAAACAATAATATTGGTATTGGTTATTTGTCAATTCCAGTCCAAATATCTATAGAATAGATCCGTACTAGGATTTTGATATATATAGATATAGAATTAAACTAAATTTATTGATCATTACATAGAATTCAATTAAGATATTCTATGAAAGTATGATTTCTTCTATTCTCCTTTGAGAATTGGAGGATTTTTGATTGGGTGGGTTCAAAGAAAAAGAAGGATTTTTTCTATCTTACTTAACTTTCTTCCTTTTTCCTTATCTCAAAAACTCAATCAAATTACAATTATCTCCAAGAACAAAATGTTTGTTATGCTTAATACTGTTAGTTTGATCTGTATTTGTATGAATTCCACTCTTTCTTCAAATAGTTTTTTCTTTGGCAAATTGCCGGAAGCCTATGCTTTTTTAAATCCAATCGTAGATATTATGCCAGTCATCCCTTTATTTTTTTTTCTCTTAGCTTTTGTTTGGCAAGCTGCTGTAAGTTTTCGATGAGATCTTTAATAAAAAATACCCTAGAAAATACGTGATTTTTTCGATCAAAATTCTACCAATTGATAAAATGAGAATAAGTTTTAGAGTATGAACAGAGTATGAACCCTGGATTCGCACACTGAAATTCTTGGATAGTCGCCACAAA